AAAGCCTTTCATAATGAAAGAAGAAAGAAAGTTCTCGAACATTGTTTTTCGGTTTGATTCAGAAACTTGATTTCATTGGTCTTTCTCGTCTTTCTCTCTTTCAAGTTTCAAGATTGTATAGTTTAATGGTAAAGTTTGATTACCATTAACCCCCAGAATAGTTAAAGTTTTTCGGTTTGATTCATATCCTATTCATCTACTAAAGGTGGCCCTCGGCCTTATTACCTATGGTATTTGTCTTATTACCTATTTTGTTTGTATTTGTATTGTCTAGTGCTAGTGTTTTTTGATTTCCTAAAGGTGGCCGGTCCTCTGCACCTATTATTTCTAGTTTCTTTATGAATAAAGGTGGCCATAGGCCCCTATGGTCCAGTGGTTACGACTTCTCTCTTTCACGGAGATAACGAGGGTTCAACTCCCTCTGGGGGTGGACCAAGACCATAAAAATGGCATTTTATATCAAGTTCAATTGATTTGTCAAGTCCTCCTATTAGTCTAAAATGGATCACCCCCCATTCTGCATTTCAAATGAATTTGTCAAGTCCGCCTGAGAGACGAAAGGAAGTTGATTATGGAACGTCTAAAATGAATTAGGCGTTGGGTCGATGCCCGAGTGGTTAATGGGGACGGACTGTAAATTCGTTGACAATATGTCTACGCTGGTTCAAATCCAGCTCGGCCCAACAATTCGCCAATCTACTATCAGATGGTAGAACCCTCTTGTTCTTAAGAAATACCTGATACGAGAGAATCAAAAAGAATCCAAATTTAAATTTTCTGCTAGATTCCTTCTTATTTCCCTGGGATTGTAGTTCAATAGGCAAGAGCACCGCCCTGTCAAGGCGGACGTTGCGGGTTCGAGCCCCGTCAGTCCCGACGGATCCAATAAGTACATCAATTCGCCTCTCCATTTTCTGTGAAAGAAGGGACAGAGAGCATAATTTAATTCCGAAGGGGTTTCTCCTCTTTTTTTCAGGATTCTGTCGAAGAAAGAACAAACCCTAAACTAAAATGAAATGAAAATAACTAAAATAGTGAAGTTGATAGAATATTCCATCTTTTCTCCCGCGACTCATCTTTATCATACTTCTTTGTCTTCCAAAGAAAATTGGATCATTAAAATTTAGAACCTAATTCCTCTCTTTTTCCACTTCGCTTGTATTGTTTGTTGGGGTTTTGTAGTTAATGGAAACAGACGGGTGGTTAGATGATACTTCATTTGATGGTTCTACAAGGAAGACCTAAGGTAGGTTATAGAAAAGAAAGAACAGAAAAGAAGGATAAATAAAGGAATTTTGAATTGGGCTGGGAATCCAATCTTGGATTCGGTATGGATAAAAGATCTTCGTATGTTATACTATTCAATTCTCGACGACGAATTAATTTAATAGCTCAGATATTGTTATTCATCATATTGATCCGATTCAAGATCATCGATAGGTAATGCATTCATTGAATTGACAGGTGAAAGATTTATCATCTCTATGGGATTAAATCCCGAGTTATTGTGAAATAAAAAAAAAACGATGAGATTATGGAAGTAAATATTCTTGCATTTATTGCTACTGCACTGTTCATTTTAGTTCCTACTGCTTTTCTACTTATCATTTACGTAAAAACAGTCAGTCAAAATGATTAATTACTTTAAATGAAACTTGACTTCTGAGTTCTTATCAATAGTTGAAGAAATTAAATGAAAAGGATTCTCTTTTTGCGTCTTAAATGAGGCTATAATGGGCGGTATTCTATGAGATCCGAGAGTATGGTAAGTAAGAAAGAAATTTCTTTCTTACCATACTCTCTATTAGTGTTATTGTAGTGGATAAAGTTGTACTTGACTTTCTAATAAAGTTGGTTTACTATATTAGCTTCTATCTTCAATATATGTAGTTATTAATCCATATATGGAATTGACGTAGGACCCAATTCTATTTCTTTGATACATCTATTTATTCCGATCAATCTGAAATAAGCGTTTTACTGTTATAGAATACATTTCTCCACTAGAATCCAATGGAATTTCGAAATGAAGATATTTTGATTTGAAAATGATTTCAATTCAAATAAAAAAATGCGTTGCAGAACGATCTATAAAACAATTGATACCGTTTCATTCCTCAACTAAATTAGGAGTGCTTCTAAAGTCCACTTCTTCCCCATACTACGAGTGAAAGGGAAAATGTAAAGACTACCATTAAAGCAGCCCAAGCGAGACTTACTATATCCATGTGAATTATGTCCCTTATCTCTATGATAGAATTATTCCATTATTGCTCACTAATAATAGTAGAATCAATGGTCCAGAGTCAAAAAGGGATTCTGGCCGAACACTATTGATGAACCAATCAAATAAATCCATTTCTAAAAAATTCCTATATGATTTCTAATCGGGAAAGACTAAACACAACAAAGGAATGTTACTAATGAAACATGTAGTAATAAAATAAGAGGGCCCATTCCTTTTTTTGTTGCCCTTCATAAGTAAAAATAGAGAAATTGCTATCTATTACATACTTTTTTTTCCTATTTGATCTAATCCGTACCCTTTCCCGATTGTCTCTCTGAAGCAGTTGGGAGATAGTATATTATACTCTTGACGGGGGGTTTCAAAAAAAAAATTATTTTTTTTTGCACTTTTTCTATACTTTTTCTATAAAAAAGTAAATTATCCATCCAATCTCAATCTATCAATCTAATAGTGATTGAATGCCTGAACACTCAGAGATTCTCGCGAGTCTATATATGTAGATTACAGTATAGAAAGGACTTTCCACAACTAGTAGTTAAATTATCCGCCGACTATCCAATGGAATTCAAGACCCAATCAGTAGACATTACATTAGCAGTAGAAGGGAATCGGTAAGTCTTGCTTCAACCATTAGAATTTTTCTTTGAATTTTAGATTCAAAGATTTCCAATCTTTTACAAAATCCCCAGAACAGATGTTTAGAATCAACCAAGTATCAACAGTCCCCTTATTCTGTTCTGCTGGGGAAAATTTGGGTGAGTTATATCAGCAGAACAGAATAAGAGATTTCGATTCGTTTGTTGATGAGGCGGCACCCGGATTTGAACTGGGGAAAAAGGATTTGCAGTCCCCCGCCTTACCACTCGGCCATGCCGCCAAAACGATACACAATAGGAGAAAATTTTCCCTTTTTGGGTTGGATTACTAAACTTTAGTTTATTGTACTTGCATCTTGCATCCTTTTTTTCATCCTTTTTCTAAATTTATAAAATATTATAAAAGAAACCCTTTTTGCTCTTTTGATTGTATTTGATCCACCCCTTCGATTGATTGTATAGTATCTCAAAACACACAATGCCGAAAAACTTCCCCTCACTTTTCTATTGAAAAATCAAATGTATATTTTCATTCAAAAAAGCCAAAATTTATGACAAATGGGAACCATTAACTATTCGTTGACTGAGAATTCCTGAATGATTCTTGGATTTGAATCTAAAATTTGGTTTGCCTAATGACATAAGAAAATACAAATTGATACATACTTAATCAGTATTGATTCTTTTGAATCAAAAATCCTTCTCAATTTCCATTATAACAAAAATGATAAGTATATGTAAACCCCAAAACGGAAATTGTTACACAGATACCAAATTGGGTATCTTATTTATAGTATGTTGCCTATAAATAAAGGGACTTCGTTGGAACAAAAAAAGGCCCGGCTGGGTATTGACCGGGCCAGGCCCAAAAGGCACTTCGAACAAAATAAAAGCAAGAAGGTCTTCTTTATTTATCTTTCTATTTGGATCTTTCGAGCATCTAAATGGAATTGCTAATTATATAATAACGATAAAGAATGTGAAAGAAATACTTTCTTTAATCCTTACTTGATGTGTAATGTAACATAGTAATTATCTTTTTCAATTGGGAGAGATGGCTGAGTGGACGAAAGCGGCGGATTGCTAATCCGTTGTACGAGTTATTCGTACCGAGGGTTCGAATCCCTCTCTTTCCGTTTCCGTTGATGACTTTCTATTTTTTTTTCTTTGAAATTTCGCAAACCCCTTTTTATTTTTTTCCTAGTTAAACGTGTGGAATAGATAAAATAAAATCTTAAGAAAATTGGAAAATCAAGCAATAAAAACGCAATTTTTATTTTATTCTTCACGTCCAGGATTACGTCCTGGATCATTGGATAGGAATCCAAAGATGAAGAGAGAAACAAAGAATATTACTACTGTGTAAACGAAAAGTTTGAGAGTAAGCATTACACAACCTCCAAGATCATTTTTTGAAAAAGAAAAACGAGAAAAGATAATAGATCCTCCATTTTTATATCACATATCCTATTTTGACACCAAGAAATGAATTCTAGAAATAGAAAAGAATGTTCAGAAATTCAAATGAAGTTGAAATTTGTAAAAATTTGTAATAAGAGTCTTTGATTACCACAAATCACTTTCATACCCACAATTAGATATTGTAAGGGACCCTAATCTAATAAGGTCTTTCGCCGGAAAAAGGATTAGAATCGGGAAATGGGGCGAGCCGGATTTCTCGTGGCTATCCAAGAATTTCAATGTTTAAATCGAAGGTTCATACTGTCAGACTTATTTCATCTTATCAATTGTTATAATTTTTCTCGAATAAATCATGAATTTTCTAGGATAGTATTAAAGATCTTATCGAAAACTTACAGCAGCTTGCCAAACAAAGGCTAAAAGAAAAAAGAACAGGGGTATCACTGGCATAACATCTACGATTGGATTCAAAAAAGCATAGGCTTCGGGCAATTTGGCGAAGAAAAGACTACTCGGATAAAGGGCAGAATTAAGACAGATCAAACTAAAGATATTAAGCATAACAGACATTTTGTTCGTCGAGATAATTGCATTTTGATTGAGTTATTGATATAAGGAAAAATGAAGAAAGTAAGGTAGACTAAAAAATCCTTCTTTTTCCGCTCAATCAAAAATCCTCCAATTCTCAAAGGAGAATAGAAAAAATCATACTTTCATACAATATCTTAATTGAATTATATGTAATGATCAATAAATTCAGTTGAATTCTAGATATACACATGTCAAAATCCTAGCACGAATCTATAATATATTCTATAAAGAATAAAGGTTTTCTATAGATAGTTGGACTGGAATTGACGAACACTTAATACCAATATTATTCTTTATTAGTATCCAATAAAAATATAAATGGGGCGTAGCCAAGTGGTAAGGCAACGGGTTTTGGTCCCGCTATTCGGAGGTTCGAATCCTTCCGTCCCAGAGCATATCCATTGTATCCGAATACAGCTTTTTTGTTTAACAAGGTTCTGTTTCAAGGTCTAATATTGGATAGAATATGATTCTTCTTTCTTTTTTGATTTTGAATGATTCTTTTCGGAATCATATCTCAGTTTTTCACAAACTGAACTAAATCGAGTTTAAATGACATGCAAATGTAACTGAATCCTTTTGTGATCCAGATAAAGATAAGATGGGACATAGATCCCAGTTGCAGAAAGATTACTTAACCTCAGGTTAAACAAAATATGAAAATACATATAAAACGAGGAAGTGCTTAGCCTATAGGTATGTATTGTTATCCTATTTCAGTGACAATAGTCTTTCTATTTTTGTGAAAAAGAATTTGCATCCCTAAAATATTCAAATTTAAATATTTAACAATGATATTTCTTTTTATTGTTCGATCTATTTAGCTTATTTGTTTTAAATCATTGACAATTCGATTCGAAAAGAAACAGAGATTTTTCTTTCTTATGATAATCAAATGTAGTCTTTACTGTAAAACTTGACTCAAATAATGATGTAGAAGTAGGAAACTTTTTCAATTATAAAGATTTGTAATGATTCCTTATGGGTTCAATCTTTGGAAAGTTGGAAATGGGTCAGTCTATCTTATTGAGTCACTTGAAGAGGCAGAGTCAAATAGAATTTTTTTATTCGTGTTATTTCTATTAGTTATGTTATTTCTATATTTAGATTTCTGGATATTTCTGTTAGATATTTTTTTTTTTAGATTAGATAGAGATTTATAGAAAAATGTTCCATTCATACAAAAAAAGCCGAGGTCTTGCTAAGATTTCTTCAGAAAAATCTTTATTCTCTATGTAGATAAGAAAAAATCTAAATTACTATGTCTCTGTACCGACTGAACCAATGACTATTCATGATTCCATAATTGAATCAATTCCATACTGGTTCCAAATTAGAGGAATGTTATGGTAAAACTTCGTTTAAAACGATGTGGTAGAAAGCAACGTGCGACTTGAAGGACACGATCCGGTGTGGATTCTTATTCTTACATCCACCATTTTATATAGGAATGAAGGTGCTCTTGGCTCGACGTCGTTTGTTCTATTCTACTAGAACTAGAACCCTTCTTTTTTTATTGGGTTGTAATGTAAATAGTTCATTATGGAGCTCGAGTAGAAAGTATTGATTAATTTCTCAGGGGCAACGATCTAGGGTTAATGCCAATCAATAAATTGGAACAACTTCGTAAGTATATCTTCGATATAGAAATCGAAAGGATCCGATTCGAGCAAATTTTCAATTCAAAAAAAAAAATTGTTGGAACGGCTAAACCTTTTTCGATCCACAGTGTATCGCGCGCGAATCAACCGTCGGTATGATTCTTTGATAGAAAGAAATCACAAAAGGGGTATGTTGCTACCATTTTGAAAGGATTAAGAAGCACCGAAGTAATGTCTAAACCCAATGATTTAAAACAAAGATAAAGGATCCCAGAACAAGGAAACACCACTTCAATTGTCTCACGGATCCGAATAAAGAATCCAAATAGATTTTAAAGGAGACAAAAGGGGGGGTTAAAGACCACTCAATAAAAAAATATCTTAAAGATTTTTCTTTAAGATATTTGACAATTATTCAACTTGAGTTATGAGTACAAATGATTTTTTCTTTTTCAGGAAGGAAGCTAAATAAAAATGACTATGAGTTAAATTATAGGCTAATTTCTTTTACGGATTCCTTTACTATTTATTCTAATTTTATCCATAGACAAAACTTCGAATCATTTTTTCTCGAGCCGTACGAGGAGAAAACTTCCTATACGGTTCTAGGGGGGGGGGGGTTCTTTTTCATCTACATCTATCCCGATGAGCCGTCTATCGAATCGTTGCAATTGATGTTCGATCCCGAAGAGAAGGAAGAGATCTTCGGAAAGTGGGTTTTTATGATCCGATCAAGAATCAAACTTATTTAAACGTTCCCGCTATTCTCTATTTCCTTGAAAAAGGCGCTCAGCCTACAGGAACTGTTCAGGATATTTTAAAAAAGGCAGAGGTTTTTAAGGAACTTTGCCCTAATCAAACGAAATTCAATTAAATTAAGGAAATAAAAACTAAGGGTAGTATAGTGATTTCTATATCATTTTGGATATCTTTTCTATACTATGTTTTTTTATTTCCTTCTTTTCTTGCTCTATTCGTATCTATTTATCATTGCTTTTATAGAATCTTTTTCTAAGGAAAACCTTATTTGATTGATCCTCAC